ATAAAAGGGCCCGGTCGAGGAAGAGACGCAGCATTACGAACTATTCGTAAAAACGGTATACGATTAACTTGCATACGGGATGTAACCCCTATGCCACATAATGGCTGTAGACCTCCTAAAAAAAGACGTGTGTAAAAATAAACATTGCACAAATTTCAACAGAAAGAAACGATTCAATATCAAAAATCCAATCAAACAAGAGAAAAAATTCAATAACCTAATCAACTATATATTACTATGAGTCAAAAAAACAGAAGAGGATTTCCTCGGAGATTGCAGTGGAAGTGTGTTGAATCAAGGGTAGACAGTAAACGTCTTTATTATGGGCGCTTTAGCTTGTTTCCACTTAGGAGAGGTGAAGCCGAAACTTTAGGCATTGCTATGCGAAGAGCTTTGCTTGGAGAAATAGAAGGAACCTGTATCACACGCGCAAAATTCGGGAGAGTAAGAGTAACACATGAATATTCTTCCATAGCGGGTATTCAAGAATCCGTCAATGAAATTTTAATGAATTTGAAAGAAATTATATTGAAAAGCAATCTATATGGACCTTGTAGCGGGTTGATTTGGGTACAAGGTCCTAGAGATGTAACTGCTCGCGATATCATGGTAGCTCCTTATGTGGAAATCATTGATAATACACAACATATAGCTAGCTTGACGAAAAGAATTGATTTATATATGAAATTAGAAATTCAGAAAAACCGCGGTTACCAAATAAAAAGTCCAAAAAATACCTTACAAGATGGAAGTTATCCTACAGATGCTGTATTCATGCCTGTTCGAAATGCCAATTATAATATTTATTCTTATTTGGATAGGATTGCAAGAGAAGAGATAGAAGAGATACTTTTTTTTGAAATATGGACAAATGGAAGTTTAACTCCTAAAGAAGCACTTCATGAAGCTTCACGGAAGTTGGTTGATTTATTTAGTCCCTTTTTAAATACAGAAGAAGAAAACGTCCATTTAGACGAAAATCAACACAAGATTAATTTACCACTTTTTACCTTTCATGAAAACGTAGAGAAATGCAAAAAAAAAAAAAGACTTTCATTTGATTTTGATTGACGAATTAAGATTGCCTCCCAGAATCTATAATTGCCTCAAAAGATAAAATTTTCCTTATACAGTATCATCGTATCGTTAACGATCTTTTGAATTATATATAATAAAAAGAATCTATTTTTTTAGTTCTAAAAACCAGTGGGGGTAACAAAAATGCCAATTTTTCATAGTAATAGTATTAGTAAAAAAAATAAGATTAGGATTCCAAAAGTGCCTGTTGTTCTGTCAGAAGACCAAGAAGAAGAGGAAATCGACTTCGAAGAAATCGACTTCGAAGAAATCGAAATCGAAAAAGAAATGGCAATCGAAAAGGAAGAAGAAAAAGTAAAAGTACGTTGGATTAACTTACACAAGTTTCTTTTTGAAGCTGGGATTGTTTTTTTAAGCGAAAAGCTTAATAGGAAAAAAGGTAAAATCATATTAGGTCTTATTACTTATCTAGCGATATTACATCCTATCGGAGAGTTGCATTTGTTTCTAAACAACTGCGTTTCGGGGTGCCTACGAACAGCTGTTACAATACACGATGCAATCCAACAGCTGCCAAGACCCGGATATACAGTAGGATGTGGAATGACTGCTTCAGTGGGATCGCTTATCCTCGTTTCAGGACACGAACGCCTAGCGCAGCCTCACGCTAGGATCTTGATTCAGAAACCTAAATTTAAATTTCCAATTAAAAGAAAGAAAAAGAATTCTGAAAAGAATTCTGAAAAGAATCCTGAAAAGAATCCTGAAAAGAATCCTGAAAAGAATCCTGAAAAGAATCCTGAAAAGAATCCTGAAAAGAATCCTGAAAAGAATCCTAAAAAGAATCCTGAAAAGAATCCTGAAAAGAATCCTAAAAAGAATCCTAATCCTATTAATCCTAATAATCCTAATAAAAGATTTAATATCAGTATCGGTAAAAGGAGTAAAAGGAAAAGAAAGAATCTTAGGCGCTACTTTGATGTTCACGAGGCCAAAAAGCAGTTTGATATTCTTACTGAATACTTCCACGAGATTTTTGTAGAAAAAACAGGGCAATCCTACGATATTATACAAAAAGACCTGCAAGAAAACGTTGTGATGTCGGCAAAGGAAGCCCAAGATTATGGAATTATTGATCGTCTTACGACAGATTTCAAAATGAAATCTTTGTTACACAAAGCTTTCTTTCCAAATCTAGATGATAATTTCGAAGAAAATCGAAATGATACTCCAGGATGGAGATAGGGGGTATTTATTTTCGATATCAAATTCATATTAGAAAAGCTGTGTTTTTTAGCAGTGTAGAGTGGGAGAGCAACTGGAATGTCCCCTTTTGTGGCTATTTTTCGGATAGTGTTTACTAATTTCTCCATAAAAGAGGTAGTGGTTTATATGACAACACTGTTTTAAGTTACTTGTGTTCTGAATTTTCTTTACGTTTTGTTGTACGCTATCTTTGGAACTGCATAAGATAAGATAGGAAATTTGTAGTCAACAAGTAATTAATTTAGCAGAATCAAAGTTAAAATACGAAGAATAGGGTTTTCTTTGGTGGCAGCGTATAATTCTATTTTGACTAATATTCTTAATTAGTAATTAAGAATATTAGTCAAAAGAGTGCATTTTTTTTGAGGGAAATTATCTATGATCTATATATTGTCGTAATATAAATAGAAGATCAAAAGTATTTATTAATAAAAAAAATGCGCAAATCGTAGATAAAATAACTGATTAGCCCACGTCTTAGGCATCAATTTTACTTTTTATTTTATACGAAAAAAGTCGTATGGAAAAAACTGGTATGGAAAAAAAGAAAAGAAGAAAAAAAAATAGCTGTAAAATATGGTTAGAGACAAAACAAACCCTGAGATTGCAGGCTATTCTGATCCAACGCCAAGAACTAAAACAGGTTTTTGTTGAGGGAAAGGACGGATGGCCCCAATACTCTTTAATTCTAGAGATGTATTTAGACTATGACCTCGAATTAATTCTCGAGGAAGAGATTGTATACCATATACAGGTATTCCCGCGAAACCAGAAATGATAGTAAAAAAAGGGTCTCGGAGAACCGGGAAAGCAAGGACGAAAGACAGATCAGAAAAAGAATGCCTAAAAGAATAAGCACACGGATAAGGTCACACTAATACGTTAATTTTGGATCCAAATTCGAGATTTTCCTTATACACTATCATCGTATCGTTAATGATCTTTTGAATTATATATAATAATAAGAATCTATTTTTTTAGTTCTATCCCTGGGTAGGGGATAGAACTATACAATTTTATCCCAAGGACCTTGGAGGTAACAAAAATGCCACTTAAGATTAGAAATGTGACTTCTTTTGAGGATCCAGAAGAACAAGAAGAAGAAATCGACTTCGAAGAAGAAGAAATCGACTTCGAAGAAGAAGAAATCGACTTCGAAGAAGAAGAAATCGACTTCGAAGAAGAAGAAATCGACTTCGAAGAAGAAGAAATCGACTTCGAAGAAGAAGAAATCGACTTCGAAGAAGAAGAAATCGACTTCGAAAAAGAAGAAATCGAAGAAGAAGAAATCGACTTCGAAGAGGAAGAAATGGAAAAAAAGAAAAGAAGAAAAAAAAATAGGTGAAAAAAAAAAAAAAAAAAAAAAAAAAAAAAAAAAAAAAAAAAAAAAAAAAAAAAAAAAAAAAAAAAAAAAAAAAAAAAAAAAAAAAAAAAAAAAAAAAAAAAAAAAAAAAAAAAAAAAAAAAAAAAAAAAAAAAAAAAAAAAAAAAAAAAAAAAAAAAAAAAAAAAAAAAAAAAAAAAAAAAAAAAAAAAAAAAAAAAAAAAAAAAAAAAAAAAAAAAAAAAAAAAAAAAAAAAAAAAAAAAAAAAAAAAAAAAAAAAAAAAAAAAAAAAAAAAAAAAAAAAAAAAAAAAAAAAAAAAAAAAAAAAAAAAAAAAAAAAAAAAAAAAAAAAAAAAAAAAAAAAAAAAAAAAAAAAAAAAAAAAAAAAAAAAAAAAAAAAAAAAAAAAAAAAAAAAAAAAAAAAAAAAAAAAAAAAAAAAAAAAAAAAAAAAAAAAAAAAAAAAAAAAAAAAAAAAAAATCAATTCGAAGAAGAAGAAATCGACTTCGAAGAAGAAGAAATCGACTTCGAAGAAGAAGAAATCGACTTCGAAGAAGAAGAAATCGACTTCGAAGAAGAAGAAATCGACTACGAAAAAGAAGAAATCGAAGAAGAAGAAATCGACTTCGAAGAAGAAGAAATCGACTTCGAAGAAGAAGAAATCGACTTCGAAAAAGAAGAAATCGAAGAAGAAGAAATCGACTTCGAAGAGGAAGAAATGGAAAAAAAGAAAAGAAGAAAAAAAAATAGGTGTAAAATATGGTTAGAGACAAAACAAACTCTGAGATTGCAGGCTATTCTGATCCAACGCCAAGAACTAAAACAGGTTTTTGTTGAGGGAAAGGACGGATGGCCCCAATACTCTTTAATTCTAGAGATGTATTTAGACTATGACCTCGAATTAATTCTCGAGGAAGAGATTGTATACCATATACAGGTATTCCCGCGAAACCAGAAATGATAGTAAAAAAAGGGTCTCGGAGAACCGGGAAAGCAAGGACGAAAGACAGATCAGAAAAAGAATGCCTAAAAGAATAAGCACACGGATAAGGTCACACTAATACATTAATTTTGGATCCAAATTCGAGATTTTCCTTATACAGTATCATCGTATCGTTAACCATTTTTTTAGTTCTATCCCTGGGTAGGGGATAGAACTATACAATTTTATCCCAAGGACCATGGAGGTAACAAAAATGCCACTTAAGATTAGAAATGTGACTTCTTTTGAGGATCCAGAAGAACAAGAAGAAGAAATCGACTTCGAAGAGGAAGAAATCTACTTCGAAGAGGAAGAAATCTACTTCGAAGAGGAAGAAATCTACTTCGAAGAGGAAGAAATCGACTTCGAAGAAGAAAAAGAATATTGGATTAAGTTAGGCAGTATGCTTTTGTACAAAAGGGTTCTTTTTTTAAGAAAAGTGACTAGGAAAAGGGGATATTTGATAACATCTATTATTTTCCATCTGACTATGAAAGATTATACCCAACCTGTAAATTTGCTTCTAAACAATTGCGTTGCCGGACACCCAGCAACTGCAATTGTAGTACAAGAGGCAATCCAAGGGATGCCAACAAACATAAATACAATAGTATGTGGAATGACTGCTTCAGTGGGATCTTTTATCCTACTTTCAGGAGACATGCGCCTAGCAGAGCCTCGCGCTAGGGTGCTGATTCAGAGACCTAAATTTCGAATGAAAAGGAAAAAGAGGTATGATGAGTTACGTAAGTTTGAGTTCGTGTGTCAGAAGCAGAAGGACATGAACGCGCTTTGTCGTATTGAGGACTACATCTGCAAGATTTATGTAGAAAAAACGGGGCAATCCTACGATATTATACAACAAGACCTGAAGAGAACGCGGTTGATGTCAGCAAAAGAAGCCCAACATTATGGAATTATTGATCGTATTATGACGGTGGATAATATTCTCTTACTAGAAGAAAATCTAGTTCCAGTGGGTATTGAGTTTACTTCTTTATTTATTAATTAAATCTTTGTCAAAGTTCGACAAAAATCTAGATGCTAATCTAGAAGAAAATTTCGATTTTCTTCTAGATGAAAATCCGGAAGAAAATCGGATTCCCATGGGTTTTGAGTTTCCTTCTTTGTTTATTAAATCTTTGTTATATTTCAACAAAAATCTAGACGATAATCCAGATGGAGATAATACAGGAGACCAATAAAAAAATTCTACTGGCAAGGCTTATTTTTTTAGTAACCTGGAGTGCCAAAGCGTGCGCACTGTCCCCTTTAAGTGGCTATTTTTCTATTGATTTTTACCTCGACCCCCTCAAAAAAAAATATATTTTTTAACTGAATTTTGTTATCGTGCGGAACTGCATAAGATAAGATAGAAATTTGTAGTCAACAAGTAATTGGTTTATCAGAATCAAAGTAAAAATACGAAGAATAGGGTTTTCTTTGGTGGCAGCGGATAATTCTATTTTGACTAATATTCTTAATTAGTAATTAAAAATATTAGTCAAAAGAGTGCATTTTTTTTGCGGGAAATTGGGCAAATAAAACGAATTTCATCTTTCATGGACATTGCTAAGATCTTTCCATTTAGCAGCACCTTAGGATGGCATAGCCTTAAAGTGAAGGAAGTGAAAGGCGAGGTTCAAATGAATTTCGTATCATTGGTTGAAAGGCTTGATGTTATGTTGCCTTTAAGGCAACCTAAGAACCTTCTCGTTCCACTTGACAACTCATCATTTTTCAGATAGTATCTTTGAAAAAAGCAAAATAGTGTGGTCGGGAAAGTTAGAGCATATACAAATTGAAATATTAATATACAAATTCAATATCTAGAATCTATGGAAACCCATTATTCAATTAAAATAAAATAATTGAAAAAGAAATGAAAATGACAGTAGTACAGCTTAAACCCCCTTATTTCGGTTTCGATGACAGCGTATTCATCAAGCCGTCGTCGTGTGTAGCGAGTAAAGCAATAAGGTTTCTGTTAGTGCTATACTTTGTCGTTCATAGTAAGGTTTAGAAGATAATCAGAATCGAATAATTCAAAAAAATCTTATAATAATATTGTATAATTTATACAATATTATTTATTATACGAACATTCTATTCTCTTCATTTTGTCTTAATTCTATAGGGTTCAATAATCGATTAAATACATTATTCTAAATAAATACATATTTGTAAAAAAAGGGGGTTTATGGTAAAAAATTCATTTATTTCCGTTATTTCACAAAAAGAAAAGGAAGAAAACCAGGGATCTGTTGAATTTCAAGTATTCCGTTTTACCAATAAGATACGAAGACTTTCCTTACATCTGGAATTGCACAAAAAGGACTATTTATCTCAGAATTTATCTCTGAGAGGTCTGCGAAAATTTGTATCAAAACGTCTAAAAAAAATAGTAAAGGGGTAATGTACCATGAATGGAATCAAATATGCAGTATTTACAAACAAAAGTATTCGGTTATTCGAGAAAAATAATAATACTATTAATGTCAAATCAGGATTAACTAATATATTATATATAAATATCAAAAACTATTACACTAAAATAGAAAGGGGGTCATAAATATGGGAATAAAAGCATTTATTTATAAACTACTTAACAGAATATTAAATTCTGTTATGGGGTCCGGACTTTTTTGTGGATTTATAACCGCATCCACCGTAGGTCTCGGATATTTCTTCGTTGTATCCAGCTTCTTCAAAAAAGACATTCAGAAACGGGTAGCAGCAATGACTGGTTTTCTTATGGGACAGTTCGTGATGTTCACATCGATCTATGATGGGCCGCTACATCAAGTATTAGTTCAACCTCATAACCTAATTATGCTATTTCTAAGCTCGTTTTTCGTTCAGCTCTTCTGGACCAATCTAAAAACTTTGCGCA